AAGAAAAGATCTCATGATAGTCAATATGGGCCCTCAACACCCATCAATGCATGGTGTTCTTCGACTGATCGTTACTCTCGACGGTGAAGATGTTATTGATTGTGAACCCATATTAGGCTATTTACACAGAGGAATGGAAAAAATCGCGGAAAACCGAACTATTATACAATACTTACCTTATGTAACACGGTGGGATTATTTAGCTACTATGTTTACGGAAGCAATAACAGTAAATGCACCAGAATTCTTAGAGAATATTCAAATACCCCAAAGAGCCAGCTATATTAGGGTAATTATGTTAGAGTTGAGCCGTATAGCTTCTCACTTGTTATGGCTTGGGCCTTTTATGGCGGATCTCGGGGCACAGACTCCTTTTTTCTATATTTTTAGAGAAAGAGAATTGATATATGATCTATTTGAAGCTGCTACCGGTATGCGAATGATGCACAATTACTTTCGCATCGGAGGAGTCGCCGCGGATCTACCTTATGGATGGATCGATAAATGTTTAGATTTCTGTGATTATTTTTTACGAGGAATTGTTGAATATCAACAACTTATTACACAGAATCCCATTTTTTTGGAGCGAGTTGAGGGAGTAGGTTTTATTAGTGGAGAAGAAGCAGTAAATTGGGGCTTATCGGGACCTATGTTACGAGCTTCTGGAATACAATGGGATCTTCGTAAAGTAGATCTTTATGAGTCTTACAACCAATTTGATTGGAAAGTCCAATGGCAAAAAGAAGGGGATTCGTTAGCTCGCTATTTAGTACGAATCAGTGAAATGAGGGAATCCATCAAAATAATTCAACAAGCTGTAGAAAAAATTCCTGGAGGACCTTATGAGAATTTAGAAGTTCGACGCTTTAAGAAAGAAAAGAATTCCGAATGGAATGATTTTGAATATAGATTTCTTGGTAAAAAACCTTCACCCAATTTTGAATTGTCAAAGCAAGAGCTTTATGTAAGAGTGGAAGCCCCAAAAGGTGAATTAGGAATTTTTCTAGTAGGAGATGATAGCCTTTTCCCCTGGAGATGGAAAATTCGTCCACCCGGTTTTATTAATTTACAAATTCTCCCTCAGTTAGTTAAAAAAATGAAATTGGCTGATATCATGACGATATTAGGTAGTATAGATATCATTATGGGGGAAGTTGACCGTTGAAATGATAATAGATAGGGTAGAAATAGAAACTATCAATTCTTTTTCGAAATCGGAATTATTAAAAGAAGTCTATGGACTCATATCGATTCTACCCATTTTGAGCCTCCTTTTGGGAATCACAATAGAGGTACTCGTAATTGTGTGGTTAGAAAGAGAAATATCTGCATCGATACAACAACGTATTGGTCCTGAATATGCTGGCCCCCTGGGACTACTTCAAGCTATAGCAGATGGGACTAAGCTACTTTTTAAAGAAGATATCCTACCATCCCGAGGAGATATTCCTTTATTTAGCATTGGACCCTCTATAGCAGTCATATCCATTTTATTAAGTTTTTTAGTTATCCCTTTGGGATATCATTTTGTTTTAGCCGATCTTAGTATTGGTGTTTTTTTATGGATTGCCATTTCAAGTATTGCTCCTATTGGTCTTCTTATGGCAGGATATAGCTCAAATAATAAATATTCTTTTTCAGGCGGTCTACGAGCTGCTGCTCAATCCATTAGTTATGAAATACCATTAACTTTTTGTGTGCTAGCAATATCTCTACGTGTGATTCGGTAAAATAGGATCTAAAATCCATTAACTATTTATCTTCCTCTGTATTCGGGTTGATAAGTTAAACTAGATAGCTATATGAGTGAAACAAAACAGCTTATAAATTTGTAGTAAAAAGAAAAAATCTCATTTCCTACGTACAAGAAAAAGTTGAAGTAAACATAAGCAGTGTAAACTCTTTATCCCAAGGTTTTTTTTAATTATTTTAATTAATCATCATATCTTGAAGCGGGCAAGAATAAAGGATTCGCGCTATGGAATTCCATTACTAGAATATTTCTAGTTATTACTAGAACTTTTAATCATAAGAAGAATCCATCAAAAGTTAGTGAAGGGTTAGGAACACTAAAGTACATAAAGGATTAGTAATGGGGAATCTAAGACATTAGAGATTTTTCCCCATAAAAGGAATCATAAAAAGGACTTGAAATTTGTGGAAATTATCAAGTAGTACTTTCTTCAGATTCCGATCTAGAGTATGTTCCTATTCACTTGTTAAGGAAATGGCTATAAAGAACGAATTAACCCTTTATCCCTTTTTTCTTTTAAAATACGCCCTACCCAGGGAAAGAAGAGTAGGACAAAAGATATGGAGTGCAATACAAAAAAACAAAAAAATTGGAATTATTTCCTTCCTATATCCATATTCATAGAGAATTCCTCATGAACTAATGCCCAAATCTTTTCATTTAGTAATTTCATTACTATAGCAAGTGTTTTATTCCAAGATTAAGTTATTACTGAACAAAGAAAAAACTTTATTATATTATAAAGGATGAGATCAATTCGGAAGCGCTTTTTCTTATTCTAGCAGACGGAATTCCTTTGGTCTAATTTAGGACTTTCCAATATATTTTATTTTACCTAATTCTATCTACGCCCCGTGGGCTAATAACGAAACGAAATAGTCCTCTCTTTTTTCTGATCATAGAGAAGCCGTATGAAGCTAAGGTTTCATGTACGGTTTTGGAATAGCGGTGGGAACTGTGATGTTATCATCGACTATGATTATCTAACAGTTCAAGTACAGTTGATATAGTTGAAGCACAGTCTAAATACGGTTTTTTTGGATGGAATATTTGGCGCCAGCCTATAGGTTTTATGGTTTTTCTAATTTCTTCTTTGGCAGAATGTGAAAGATTACCCTTTGATTTACCAGAAGCAGAAGAAGAATTAGTAGCGGGTTATCAAACCGAATATTCGGGTATAAAATATGCTTTATTTTATCTTGTTTCTTACCTAAATTTATTAGTTTCCTCTTTATTTGTAACAGTTCTCTACTTAGGCGGGTGGAATTTATCTATTCCCTATATATCCTTTTTTGATTTTTTCCAAATGAATAACGCAGTTGGAATTTTGGAAATGATAATAGGTATCTTTATTACATTAACTAAAGCTTATTTATTTCTCTTCATTTCTATCACAATAAGATGGACTTTACCCAGGATGAGAATGGATCAGTTATTAAATCTTGGATGGAAATTTCTTTTACCTATTTCCCTGGGCAATCTCTTATTAACAACCTCTTCCCAACTTGTTTCACTATAAATAAGATAATACAATAACAGTAAGAATATTTTCAAGACAAAGGCTCTCTCAAACAAGAGAAAGAAACATATCTTTTTCATAGATATTTAGAATGAATATGTTCCCTATGGTAACTGGGTTCATGAGTTATGGTCAACAAACAATACGTGCTACAAGGTACATTGGTCAAAGTTTCATAACTACCTTATCCCACACAAATCGTTTACCTATAACGATTCATTACCCTTACGAAAAATCAATTACACCGGAGCGTTTCCGAGGGCGAATCCACTTTGAATTTGATAAATGTATTGCTTGTGAAGTATGTGTTCGGGTATGTCCGATAGATCTACCCTTGGTAGATTGGAGATTTGAAAAGGATATTAAAAGGAAACAATTGCTTAATTATAGTATTGATTTTGGAGTTTGTATATTTTGTGGCAATTGTGTTGAGTACTGTCCGACAAGCTGTTTATCAATGACTGAAGAATATGAACTTTCTACTTATGATCGTCATGAATTGAATTACAATCAAATTGCTTTAAGTCGGTTACCAATCTCCGTAATGGAAGATTACACAATTCAAACAATTAGGAATTCGACTGAAAGTAAAATAGACGAAGATAAATCTTCGAATTCAAGAACGATTACTGATTACTAAACTCGTATTTTTTTTTGTTAAAAAAAAAAATCCTTTGCTAACTATAAAGAAAAACAAATAACTACTCCTTATTTGATTTGGAAATTTTTTATTATTTTAAATCCGACTAGATTTTCGTGATATAATAAAATTTCTAACTATACAGCTTATACACAAAAAAATATCCTAATCCGTTTTTCCTTCCTTGAGTCCTTTAGTTTTAGTCAGTTCATGAAAAATTTTATACTATTTTAATTTCTTTATTAGCCATAATGGATTTACCTGGACCAATACATGAGATTCTTATGCTATTTGGGGGATTTGTTCTTATACTAGGGGGTCTAGGAGTAGTATTACTTACCAACCCCATTTATTCTGCCTTTTCGCTAGGATTAGTTCTTGTTTGTATATCCTTATTCTATTTTTTATTAAATTCCTACTTTGTAGCTGTGGCACAACTTCTTATTTATGTGGGAGCCATAAATGTCTTGATCATATTCGCTGTAATGTTCATAAATGGCTCAGAATGGTCTAAAGATAAGAATTATTGGACTATTGGAGATGGGTTCACTTCACTCGTTTGTATAACTATTGTTTTTTCACTAATGACTACTATCCCAGATACATCATGGTATGGAATTCTTTGGACTACAAGATCAAACCAAATAGTAGAACAGGGTCTCATAAATAATGTTCAACAAATTGGGATTCATTTAGCAACCGATTTTTATCTTCCGTTTGAACTCATTTCCATAATTCTTCTAGTTTCTTTAATAGGTGCAATTACTATGGCTCGGCAATAAGAAAACTTAGAAAGAGTAAAAATTCTAAGAATTGCAAATCTAAAATAAATAACTAAAGAATCACTATTTTGATTTAGTAAAAACAATCTACCGCCAACAAATACCTTCTTTCTTTTCTCTTTTGTTGTGTAATTGTTCTATTGTAATTAATTGAATCGGTTCAATTCTTGTCCTCATATTGAAATGAATCGAGATTGATAAGGAGTTAATTAATGATGTTTGAGCTTGTACTTTTTTTGAGTGTCTATTTATTTTCGATTGGTATCTATGGATTGATCACAAGCCGAAACATGGTTAGAGCTCTAATATGTCTTGAACTTATACTGAATTCAATTAATCTAAATCTCGTAACATTTTCTGATCTATTTGATAGTCGCCAATTAAAAGGAGACATTTTCGCAATTTTTGTAATAGCCCTTGCGGCTGCTGAGGCCGCTATTGGACTATCCATTCTTTCTTCCATCTATCGTAATAGGAAATCAACTCGTATTAATCAATCTAATTTATTGAATAATTAGACTATGGAATAATTGGACTTTTTAATAATTAGACATACAATCCTCTAAACAAAGGCGCACATATAAGAAAATAATATTGAATATTAATATGAATTGAAATCAATACTATTTCCTTAGTATTATTTGAGAATATACATTTTCTTTAAGTAGGTTATTGCATAGTATTCTTTTTTCACTTAAAGGAATTTTTAGAATTCATTGATATTGCAATTTAAATATTGCAATAATTTATATTGAAAAGACGATAGCCAATTTATTGGCTAATTCGAATTCATATGTACAATTAGTATAATTCTGATTGTTGAAGTCCAAAATTCAAGTCTCTTGGCTCTTTTCACGCTTTCTCACAAACAGATTAAAAAATAGATTATTATTTTTGAAGTTTGGATAAATCATTGCTTCGTCTGGTGTCTACAATACATATGACTCATTATAGTACTAATTTCATTTTTACCAGATCGAAAAATTTTATGTTGATAAAGAAAAATTTATAGATCCAATGTCACATTCCGTAAAAATTTACGATACATGTATAGGATGCACTCAATGTGTACGAGCTTGTCCAACAGATGTATTAGAAATGATACCCTGGGATGGATGTAAAGCCAAGCAAATTGCTTCCGCGCCGAGAACCGAAGATTGTGTGGGTTGTAAGAGATGCGAATCCGCTTGCCCGACAGATTTTTTAAGTGTCCGCGTTTATTTAGGGCCTGAAACAACCCGTAGCATGGCTTTATCTTATTGATACGTTACAAAAAACTTCATTCGAATCGTCTGATTCCTCTTTACCGAAGAAGCCTGTGCTCGAAATAATCGAGCACGGGCTTTTCTGGTCAAAACGTATCTTGTCTTTATCACTTTATCATGAGTTATTTTCCTTGGTTAACAATACTTGTTGTTTTGCCGATATTTGCAGGTTCATTAATTTTCTTTTTACCTCATAGGGGAAACAAAATCGTTAGGTGGTATACTATATCTATTTGTTTATTAGAATTCCTTCTAATGACTTATGCATTCTGTTATCATTTCCAACTGGAGGATCCCTTAATCCAATTAAAGGAGGATTATAAATGGATAGATATCTTCGATTTCCACTGGAGATTGGGAATCGATGGACTTTCATTAGGATCTATTTTATTGACAGGATTTATCACTACTTTAGCTACTTTAGCAGCTTGGCCAGTTACCCGGAATTCGCGATTATTCTATTTCCTGATGCTCGCAATGTATAGTGGTCAAATAGGATTATTTTCTTCGCGAGACCTTTTACTTTTTTTTATCATGTGGGAGTTAGAATTAATTCCTGTTTACTTACTTTTATCCATGTGGGGGGGAAAGAGGCGTCTATATTCAGCTACAAAGTTTATTTTGTATACTGCGGGCGGTTCCATCTTTTTCTTAATCGGAGTTCTGGGTATGGGCTTATATGGTTCCAACGAACCAGGATTAGATTTGGAACGATTAATTAATCAATCATACCCTGCAACCTTGGAAATACTTTTATATTTTGGCTTCCTTATTGCTTATGCTGTCAAATTGCCGATTATACCCCTACATACGTGGTTACCGGATACCCATGGGGAAGCACATTATAGTACATGTATGCTTTTAGCGGGAATCTTATTAAAAATGGGAGCATATGGATTGATTCGGATCAACATGGAATTGTTACCTCATGCTCATTATTTATTTTCGCCCTGGTTAGTAATAATAGGAGCGATCCAAATAATCTATGCAGCTTCAACTTCTCTTGGTCAACGAAATTTCAAAAAAAGAATAGCCTATTCCTCTGTATCTCACATGGGTTTCATAATTATAGGAATTGGTTCCATAACCAACATTGGACTCAATGGAGCTATTTTACAAATATTATCCCATGGATTTATTGGTGCTACACTTTTTTTCTTGGCAGGAACGGCTTCTGATAGAATGCGTCTTGTTTATCTCGAAGAACTGGGGGGAATATCTATCCCAATGCCAAAAATTTTTACTATGTTTAGTAGCTTTTCAATGGCTTCTCTTGCCTTACCAGGAATGAGTGGTTTTGTCGCAGAATTAGTAGTCTTTTTTGGCCTAATTACTAGTCCAAAATTTCTTTTAATGCCAAAAATTATAATTACTTTTGTAATGGCAATAGGAATGATATTAACTCCTATTTATTTATTATCCATGTTACGCCAGATGTTCTATGGATACAAGCTATTTAATGTTCCAAACGCAAATTTTGTGGATTCTGGGCCACGAGAACTCTTTATTTTAATCTGTATCTTTTTACCTGTAATAGGAATTGGTATTTATCCAGATTTTGTTCTCTCCCTATCCGTTGACAGGGTAGAGGCTCTCTTATCCAATTATTATCCTAAATAGGTTTTTTTACTAGTCCGCTCTATTAATGCAGAAGTCTAATTAGATCTATCTTGAATTTTTGAGAACCCTTTGAGAAGGCGTTCAAGGGGTTCTCAAATAAAAGAAAAAAGTAAAAACGTTCATGAAATGAACGTTTTATTTTATGTAATCATTTAGGTGTTAATATAAACGAACCATAACTATGTAAACCTATTCCTAATAGATTGATACCAAAATAGCAGATCCAAATTATAAGAAATCCTATCGAAGCTACAAGTGCAGAATTTGTACCCTTCCAATTTGGATTTGTTCTACTATGTAAATAAATTGCAAATATGGTCCAAGTAATAAATGCCCAAGTTTCTTTAGGATCCCAATTCCAATAGGATCCCCACGCCTCATTAGCCCATACTGCTCCACAAAGAATACCTATGGTTAAAAGGGTAAATCCTAGACTAATGACACGATAACTCCAAGAATCCAAACGTTCCATTAATTGATATTTGTAATAATTTGGGAATGAAGGAACAGAAGTGCTTTTTAAAGAACTTCTTTTTGCATAGAAATCACTAAAGAAATTAGAAAAGAAATGGAAATTATTTCGAAATCTAATGATTAGAATAGCGGCAGATAATAAGGATCCGCACAAAAGAGTTGCATAGCTTAGTAACATCATACTGACATGCATCATTAACCACTGAGATTGGAGAGCAGGTACTAGTATTGTGGATTGATGCATTTCAGTTAAAAGACCCGATGTGGCAAAGCCTTGCGTTAAAATAGTACTTGGTGTAGTTATTGTGCTTAAATCATTTTTAGAGTTCTGTATCTTAGGAATGGTATGAAGAATATACAGAGCCCATGAAAGGAAGATCAACGACTCATATAAATTACTTAATGGAAAATGTCCCGAAGAAGCCCAGCGAGAAACTAGGAATCCTGTTATAGAGAAAAAAGTAACTATCATTCCTTTTTCTGACGAGTCACGCAATCCCCCAAGTCCACGAACTAATAAGGTTATCAAATGAATCGTAATCACAATGGAAATGGTTGAGAAGGAGATATGAGTTAATATATGTTCTAAAGTTGCAAATAGCATAAGGGGAAGGTCCCATTACAAAATTGTAAATTTCGAATTGAATCCATTTTCTAATCTATTGTATTCTTTTTCGAGAATGCCGCCACTCGGATTCGAACCGAGATGCTTGAGCACTGCTTCCTAAGAGCAGCGTGTCTACCAATTTCACCATGGCGGCTAACTTAAAATAATAGGTAACTTAAAAGAATAATAGCTATTATCTCGCGAATCGTCGAGATTGGGAAAGTCCATAAAATTTAGGAACATTAGAGTCTTCATTAAAATAGATTTCTTTTATTTAGTAGTATCGTTGCGATTCTTTTGACAATAAACTCTTGATTTGCCTAATGGAAATACTGCTTGAAAGAGTTGTAACTCCTCTTTTATAAGTTGCAATATAGAACTTATCTTTTTTTTTTATAATTAATTTATCCTTTAAATTTTAAAAATTATTTCAATAAAATAGAGAAAATCCAAAAAGGTTTGTTTCTATTTAATGATGAAATTAAAATGGATAATATAGAAAAGGCTTTTTGGATTAAAAAAAAATTATAGTATAGAATGAAAGTCTTTATGCTCTTATTAATAGGATTTACTAACCTTAAACCACTGATTTTGGAGAAAATAGATGGAAGTGGTAAGTCCTATTGCAAGAATACTCCACTTTTCATAATAGAATTTTCATAATAAAATAGGAAAATTCTATTATGAAAAGCTCATTGATCATTGATAGAAAAAGAATACTTAGCAAACAGTATACCAAAACTTTTATTCCATATAGCAGATATCAGAGGGGTTTGTTCTAAGAATATTGTGTTTAGTAATTCGACACATAAAAGTACATTAATTAATTAATCTAAATTATTCATATTAAATAATTGGAATTTTTTTTTGATAGGTCCATTTAGATTATTCCAAAACCTTCTTATTTGTTTGTTTGTTGCCCAGAAAAACCCTTTGGTTTTGGATGCTCATTGCCACTGGAAAATGATTTTGATTTTGCTAAAGAATAAGCGTGTACTATGGAAAAATAAGTCTTTTTCTTCCAAATATTTTTACGAATACGCTTTTTTGACATTGAAGTACGTTTTTTTGGAACTGCCATTCAAAAAGGAAATTACTTTTTTCTAGTTATATGTGAAAGACATCTATTGCCGCAAATAAATCCTTCTTTCTTCTTTTTCTTGGTATTTATACTTAGATATTGAAAGATATTGAAATTCTGAGTTCTTTTTTACTTAAATTCTTGTCTTATCCGGATAAGACAAGAATTTTTTAAAATTTTTTCCGTATATATTTTAAACTTTCGTTTTAATAATATAGAATATATAGAAAGGTTTCCCGTTTAAATCTATTTATAGATATTTATATATCAAGTATACTCCATATATAGATATATGGTACGGAAGCCTATCCCCTATATAAAATAAAAGGGTGGATAAAAAGAAGGTAAAATTAAAATAGTTAATTAAGTTCAGAATGGTATTCCATAATTGAATTCCAATCAAAACAAAAAATACAGAGTCTCTTAAACAAGGCATTCTAAAACTTACGTAATTATAGTCATTAGGATTTCAGTTCTATATGAAGTAATGACTATTTTCGAATTTCTTATAAACATGGGTTTTATTTTTATTGGAATTCAATTAATCAGTTACGAAACAAGAGAGCTGCTTCATCTTTGTTTTAAAGAGATATCAAAATTAATAGAAAGTAAAAAAATGTAACCTTTTTTTTGTATTTTAATAAATATCCTTATTTAGGTAATAACTAGGTAACGAAGTTATTTGATTAACTTTATTTAATTTAACCAATTAAACCCATTCTTCATTTTTGCTTATCTCATTGAGATAAGCAAAAATGAAGAATTCCAGTATTTTTTTTTATTCTTTTTATTTGTTCCTTCAGAAAGAGATAAGAATTGGTTTGGTGAATCGGAAACAATTTTATTTTATAGAAAAATTAAAGTAAAAATTTAAAGTAAAAATTTAAATTTCTTTTCTTATGGAACATACATATCAATATGCATGGGTAATCCCTCTTCTCCCACTTCCAGTTATTATGTCAATGGGGTTTGGCCTTTTTTTTATTCCGACAGCAACAAAAAATCTTCGTCGCATATGGGCTTTTCCTAGTGTTTTATTCTTAAGTATAGCTATGGTATTCTCAATTCAACTGTCTATTCAACAAATAAATGGAAGTTCTATCTATCAATATCTATGGTCTTGGACCGTGAATAATGATTTTTCCTTAGAATTTGGGTACTTGATTGACCCGCTTACTTCTATTATGTTAATACTAATTACTACTGTGGGAATTCTGGTTCTTATTTATAGTGACGGTTATATGTCTCACGATGAAGGATATTTGAGATTTTTTGTTTATATAAGTTTTTTCACTACTTCTATGTTGGGATTGGTTACTAGCTCCAATTTGATACAAATTTATTTTTTTTGGGAACTCGTGGGAATGTGTTCCTATTTATTGATAGGCTTTTGGTTTACACGACCAATCGCAGCGAGTGCTTGTCAAAAAGCTTTTGTAACTAATCGTGTAGGGGATTTTGGTTTATTATTAGGAATTTTAGGTTTTTTTTGGATAACAGGTAGTTTAGAGTTTAGGGATTTGTTCAAAATCGCTAATAACTGGATTCCTAATAATGGAATTAACTCTTTACTTACTACTTTATGTGCTTTTTTATTATTCCTTGGTGCAGTTGCGAAATCCGCACAATTCCCTCTTCACGTATGGTTACCCGATGCTATGGAAGGACCCACCCCCATTTCGGCTCTTATACACGCAGCAACTATGGTTGCTGCGGGGATTTTTCTTCTAGCTCGGCTTTATCCTCTTTTCATATCTCTACCTTTGATAATGACTTTAATTTCTTTAGTAGGTACAATAACACTCTTCTTAGGAGCTACTTTAGCTCTTGCTCAGAGAGATATTAAAAGAAGCTTAGCCTATTCTACAATGTCTCAATTGGGTTATATGATGTTAGCTCTAGGTATCGGTTCTTATCAAGCTGCTTTATTTCATTTGATCACTCATGCTTATTCCAAAGCTTTATTGTTCTTGGGATCCGGATCCGTTATTCATTCAATGGAACCTATTGTTGGATATTCCCCAGATAAAAGTCAGAATATGGTTCTTATGGGCGGTTTAAGAAAATACATTCCAATTACAAGAACTACTTTTTTATGGGGTACACTTTCTCTTTGTGGTATTCCACCTCTTGCTTGTTTTTGGTCCAAAGATGAGATTCTTAGTAATAGTTGGTTGTATTCCCCCTTTTTTGGAATAATAGCCTCCTTTACTGCAGGATTAACTGCCTTTTATATGTTTCGGATATATTTACTTACATTTGATGGGTATTTGCGCGTTCATTTTCAAAATTATAGTACCACTAAAGAGGGTTCCTTGTATTCAATATCCTTATGGGGAAAAAAGATATCCAAAGGAGTTAATAGGGATTTTGTTTTATCAACAACAAAGAGTGGAGTTTCTTTTTTTTCACAAAATATACCCAAAATTCAAGGTAATACAAGAAATAGAATAGGATGCTTTACCTTTGGAGCTAAAAACACTTTTGCCTATCCGCATGAAACGGGAAATACTATGTTATTTCCTCTTCTTATATTACTCCTTTTTACTTTATTCATTGGATTTATAGGAATATCTTTTGATAATGGAACAATGGAGAATGGGATAGCGGAGTTAACCCTATTATCAAAGTGGTTAACTCCCTCAATAAACTTTACTCAGGAAAGTTCTAATTCTTCTATAAATTCATATGAATTTATTACTAATGCCATTTCTTCTGTAAGTCTCGCTATCGTTGGTTTATTCATAGCATATATCTTATATGGATCCGCTTATTCTTTTTTTCAGAATTTGGATTTAATAAATTCCTTTTACAAGGAAAGTCCGAAAAAGTACTTTTTCGATCAAGTCAAAAAAAAGATATACAGTTGGTCATATAATCGTGGTTATATAGATATTTTCTATACTAGGGTCTTTACCCTCGGTATAAGAGGATTAACCGAACTAACGGAGTTTTTCGATAAGGGTATCATTGATGGAATTACCAATGGGGTGGGTCTTGTTAGTTTTTGTATAGGAGAAGAAATTAAATATGTAGGAGGAGGGCGAATCTCTTCTTATTTATTCTTTTTTTTATGTTATGTATCCGTGTTTTTATTCTTTTTTCTTTCTTAACTTTTTCTTTTTTCTTTCTTAACTTAAAGAATTTACGAGTTCCTTGTCTAAATAACTATCCTATCCCCTCCCCTTTACTATCCTCTTCTACCATCTCTATATCTCCCTCCTCTTTCTATATCTCCCTCTTCTCCCTCTTCTTCCTCTTCCTATCGGTTTTCCGCGATTTTTTCCATTCCTCTGTGTAAATAGCCTAATATGGGTTCACAATCAATAACATCTTCACCGTCGAGAGTAACGATCAGTCGAAGAACACCATGCATTGATGGGTGTTGAGGGCCCATATTGACTATCATGAGATCTTTTCTTGTAAGCGGTAGACTCATATCCTTTCTTCCTTAATTCATTATTCCATGAAAATGGATTATTCCATGAATTCCTCAAAACGAGGCTCATCAAAATGCAAAATCTAAGACTACTATAAGACTACTAAGAAAATAAGAAAATAAGAAAAAAATTAGAACGATTAAATTACTGCTCCCGAATATTCAACTGACTTATTAATTTCTTATAACGTACTCTATTTTTTTTTGCCAAATAAGCCAGCAAACGTCGACGTTTTCCCAAAAGTATTCGTAGACCTCTTTCCGATGAAAAATCTTTTTTGTGTAATTCCAAATGTGAAGCAAGTCTCCGTATCTTATTGGTGAAACTGAATACTTGAAATTCAACAGAACCCCTGTTTTCTTCTTTTTCTTCTTTAACCATAAATCCCAAAATTTTTCTACCTCCTTTCTTTTTCATATATTTTTCTGATCAGGAAAAATAAAAAATTATGTCAGTTATTTTGAAGTTATTCTAATCTCGTACACACAAAAATTTGCAATTATTCATCTACTGCTGGAATTTGGATTTATTTTATCGATGCAAATTGGATTTGGATAGAAGAGTACATTCTTTCTAATATTTTAGATAGAAGAAATGTTTCTTCTATCTAAAATATTAGAAAGAATTTTGCTGATTTATTTATTGCTATATCCAATTTATGGAATTGATACACCATTTAATTGATATCATTTAGCAAAATGAAACACAGCATATGCATCCATCTTTCGGCTCGAGAATTTCACGGGATAGAGATATGGTATAAGAAATAGGCTATTAAGTAACTCTAAATGAATTGTGGATACATCTGTATCCTTAACATACTGAAACGATTGCCATTATTCGTATCAAACCAATAGCGATTCATACAAGCTAAATCTTCTAATCAATGGTGGGCCAATAATGAATTTTTTTGCATATGTATTAAGACGCTCGGCCTGATTTCGAAATTGTCCAGAGTTTTATATGTTGTTTTCATTGCAAAATGATGGGTCTCCTTCCGTAACTTTCCAATTACGAGTACGAGAATTGAAAGACATGAAAATTCTCAATTCTCTACGGCGTCTAGGAGATAGATAGAATATTTTCAGGAACAAGAAAATAAGAAGAATCTTTCTCTCTATTCACTATCATTCGGCGTCTTCGACTTCTATTAGTTTCTTTTCTTCTTTAATGCAATAGCTAGAGTTTGATATAAGAATCCATTTCTCAAAGTAATGGAAACCATTCTCTTATAGGAAATGGTTCGAAAATCCCTATTCCACCTTTTAGGTATCGTGAAAAGTGATACCTGTGAAGATCGTGCATTTCAGTCAAATTCGGATCCGTTTTTTGAGTCCATGATATAACCAAATTGGGTGGATCCTCCACCCGTTTAGCTAAGAAAGAATAGATACAGAGGTAGATAATAGATCGATATGAAGATCATGAGCTGCCCCATAATGAAACCGCCAGTAGTCGCGAATATCTCCTTCTTCCCTAATCCAAGATTGGAGAAAGAAGATCTAAGAGGGACCTATGGAGAATGTGGTCAGAAATCCATAATAAAGTCCGACCACAACGACCGAATTAATTATCCTCATCGAGAAACTTAGACTACTAAATAGAAAAGATTTGAAAATCATGGCATGGGTCTCCTTTTTTTCTTTCTTTAGAGTTTTCTATATGCACAATTTCTCGATGTTTCGATGAGAATTTCTTGACTTTCCATATATAGAAAGAGATAGACTATAAATGACATCTCTTATGTCAATAAGACCAAAGGGATGGATATTAAATGATAGGAAGTGCTAGGAAGTGAAATAGAATGAAATAGAGCCAC